AAACGAAATGAAATACGTAGCTCTAGAAATTCATTTCGGATAATTGAACCTTCTCAAACTGTTTCTTTTTAAGAACCAAAAAAATTTGTGCCAGAATAACAGATGCCAAGAAGAAAAAAAGGCCTTGGACGCGCGAGGGGTCTTGAAGTACTATTTCGGCATCCCCCTGACCAAACCCACCCACATTGGGATTGCTCGTTAATGGTTGATCAAGCTTGATGGATTCACCCTCTGAAACAAGAAGTTCTGGGCCCGGAGGTATAATATCAACGACCGAGCGTCCGTCTGATACATCCCCTATGGTTATCTCATACCCCCCCTTTTCTTTACGTACAATTTTGCTTATTATACCCGATGCTGTAGAATTATAGACTGTATTGTTACTCTTACTCCCATCAGGATAAATCTGACCCCGTCCCCTATTACCGCCCACGTATATAGGATATTTTAAAAAATAAACGTCTTTATTAGTAAGAGGGTCTGGAGACAAAATAGGAAAGGTGATTTCACTATATTTCTGACCAGGAACAGGACCTATCACAAGAATATTTTTTTTAGTAGGACGATAACTCTGAAAAGAAAGATTGCCCATCTTTTCTTTCATTTCCGGAGAAATACGGTTCGGGGGGGCTAATTCGAATCCCTCAGGTAAAATAAGAACGGCCCCCACATTCAAAGAACCCCTTTTTCCATTAGAAAGAACTTGTTTCACTTGGATATCATAAGGAATTCGAACAACTGCTTCAAATACAGTATCTGGAAGTACCGCTTGTGGAACCTCAATATCCACAGGCTTATTAGCTAAATGACAATTGGCGCATACAATACGCCCAGTTGCTTCTCGGGGATTTTCATAACCCTGTTGTGCAAAAATGGGATATGCATGTGAAATAGATGTCTGAGTTATTACATATATAAATATAATGATCGATACGAAAATGGATCGAGTCATCTGTTCCTTTATCCAAGAAAAGATATTTCTATTTTGCATGGTCCAATCATTGATCCCGAAAATTTCTACAATAAATTGGGGTAGGTTGCTTGTAGAGTTCCCTATCCACGATTCTGCGATTTTACTGAAATCCAGGAGTCGTTTCCTGGATGGGTATAAATATAAAGAATGAGTAAAATTTTGAATGGTTTGTTTATGTACTTATGTACGAAGTATAAGTAAAAACCATTATGATTCGATTCATTTCAGTAGATCATTTTTTAGTCATTTATTGAATGATAAATGACTACAAGTGACGGAGATACACGATTTAAATAACGGAAGATTAAATATTTAAAAATTGTATCTAGAATAACTGGAAAGGTGGAAACAAGACCGGATATAATTTGATTATTATGAGAAAATCCAAAATCCTTGTAGACAGAACCGATCATTAGTTCCCAACCATGAGGCGAGTGGAATCCAATACATAAATCAGTTAATAAAAGAATACAAAAAGCTTTTATTGTATCACTTAAGTTATATATAAATTCCCGAACCCAATAATTTAAAATAACAAGTTGTTCATTACCCAGAATAGAAAAACCGCTTAGAATAGCGAAACTTATTATATTTGTCAAAAAGTTTAAAATGGTATGGATATGGCCCTCGTTGTACATTTTGACCAATTGTATCGTTTCTTTGTGTATTCCTATGCGAAGTTTTTGTATATGTGTATCCGGGGACTCCTTTATCATTTCATCCAAAAAGAAGAGTTCTTCTAATTCTATGAATTTTTCTAGGGCGCTTTTTTCTTGAATATCATTCAAAAAAACTTCGGATTGCTCTGCATTCCACCAATGAATAACCAAAGATTCCATACTTTTTTTAAATGAGAAAGAAATCGACCAGGGCAAAAAGACTATAGATATAAGGTATAGAAGGGGGTTAAATGCTTTTTTTTTTTGCATTTTTAATCTGTGAATTTTTAACGAAACCACTTCATTCCTCGACTCTATCCAATCTGTCATATTTCCATGAAACATGAGTTATATAACACGGCATTGAATCCATAGACCTATTCCCCCTTATTTAATTGATTGGTTAGTCCTTGGATCTGGAAACAATTTTGTTTTATTATTTCTTCATTCGAAGCAATTACACCCTTTCGATAAATGCCCGAATGAGCCACTCCCCCCTTTTTTTTCGGATTTCAAGGTAAAAGAACCCCCTTGGATCAATTCATTTCAAAATACCTCAATGGGCACGCGCAAAAAATAGGCCAATTCCGCAGCCTTTTGTTCAATTTCTCGTGGAGTCAAATTCTGATCAGTACGAGTTAAGGGAACAGCACCCTGGCCTCTGATTTCCATATAAAGTATACGCCGAGGATAAATACCCTCTTTAACCTCTATTCTAATCGACTGAATATCTCTCATAAGGAATCGAAGAAAGATGCGACGATTTCTTCCAGGAAATCCCCAACGAAAAATACACACTATTCCCTTTTTTCTATCGAATCTATCATAACCACTACCTACATTCCACGAAATTGTGCACCACAAATAGGAGCTAATAAACAGACCCGCGATTCCATAAAAAGACATCACGATCCCTTGTGGGAAAAAAATGATTTGCTGAGAAGGAAATAAAGATATCAAATTCCTACCAAGGTAACTAGAAGTCCCAACTAATAAGAATCCCGTTGAACCTACAAAAAGGATACAGGCCCAAAAGAAATTACTTGCTTTTCGAGACCCTGTTATAAGTTCTATCCACATACGTTCTGATCGCCAGTTCATACTCGATCCAGTTGTTTCATTTTATTGAAATTGAGATAATAACCCAAATGAATTTTACTTTATTTTTTTGTTCCCGAAGTAACTCTCATCAACTAGTACTCTTATTATGATATTAACCATTAGGAGTAATTCATCGAATCAGTTAGATATAAAAAATATCCCATTCATACGATCCTGGATATCTACTACATATATATATATTTTTTTTGTACTTTCCATTTCATATATCTGCCGGCTTATTTAAGAATAGATAGAATCTATTTATTTATCCATACCATATATCATGTCATGATGTTTCCGCGTGGATAACAGCTCTTTTATTTGTGTTGGGAAGAATACACATGTTGTAGACTATGTCCACTAAATAAATAGATATATATCTATAGTCTCAGTATAATCCAAGCCCGAGTATTGAAAAAAAAAGATGGACGAGATTGGGACTAGACAATTTTGTTTTTTTGAACATGAAGAGATAGAGAAGCCATTGCAATTGCCGGAAATACTAGACCCACTAAAGGCACAAAAAAGGAGGGTAAGTTGAAAGTTGTCATAGAATGGATACCTCGATTTAATATTTGTACCTGTTATAAAGATATCTTATGATAAGTATTAAGTATATCTATTATCATAATAATAGGTATAGGTACAAGAAAAGTAGAACTAAATAAGTGTACCTATTTACCTTTTTAAAGTATATAAATTTATTATTGTTCTTTTATACTTCGAATCGAATTTTTATACTTCGAATAAATATAACAAAAAGTTTATTACAAGTAAGTTATCAAAGGATTCGAAACAATCCGATTCGACAGAGATTTCTATTAAAATGAAAAAATGGAAATTCTCAGGTAATATATAAAAGAAATGCAAGATTCCTATTCTATTATTTTATTTTGCATTCTTTTCAATTCAATACAATATTTAGAAATAATATAATATATATTAAGAGCATTCATTTTTTTATTATATTATAATAGAAATAGATAGATTTTTATATAATAAATAATAATTTAGGGTAAGAATTCACCTTTTTATCTTATCCTGTTGATAAAGTTCTCCCGATTACTAATTGATTACTAATTATATAGGTTAAGTGTTGGAAATAAAAAGTATATATGGGAAATAAGATTAGTAACAACTTCAGATCCGTTATCCAATTAGATTATGACCTCGAGTAAAACTTAACGTTTTGATTATTCTATATATAGATATAGAAATAGAATAAAATGAAGAAAATGATCTACCTGATGAAATTTTTATTTAATGGAAAGAAACCGTGAAGCTGAAATAACTCACTCAGAACACCCTTTAAAAGATTACGTGGTACAATTAGGTCGAATAAGCCCTTTTGGAATAGGTACTCAGCTTCTTGTGAACCATCTGGTACTGTCTTATTCAATGTTTGTTCAATTACTCTTTTACCCGCAAATGCAATGTAGGCATTAGGTTCGGCAATAATAATATCTCCTAACATACCAAAACTGGCGGTTACTCCACCAGTTGTAGGAGATGTAAGGATTGATACGTAGAATAACTTTTTATTTGATTGATAATCATATGAAGCTGAAGATATTTTAGCCATTTGCATCAAGCTCAAGCTCCCTTCTTGCATGCGCGCTCCCCCGGAAGCACACACTATAATAAGAGGGAGAAATCCATTTGTAGCATATTCGATCAAACGCGTTATTTTCTCGCCTACTACGGATCCCATACTGCCTCCCATAAACTGAAAATCCATAATCCCAATTGCTATGGAAATACCGTTTAATTGACCTATTCCTGTTTGAACAGCCTCAGTTAACCCTGTCTTTTTTTGATAAGAATCAATACGATCTTTATAAGGTTCCTCCTCTGAATGAAATTCAATGGGATCCACGGAAACCATATCCTCATCCATAGCATCCCAAGTGCCTGGATCAATCAAAATTTCGATTCTTTCTGAACTACTCATTTTCAAATGATATCCACATTGTTCACAAATATGAAGTTTTAATCGAAAAAATTTCTTATAATTTAATCCATAACAATTTTCGCATTGAACCCACAAATGACTGTATTTTGGACTTATATCGAAATCATTAAATTTTCCTATCATATCGAAAGTACTTGCATTTGCGCTAGTTTGTATACTGAAACTCTCGCTGTCAGTACTTTTTACACCACCTTCACTACAAACGTAATTATAAATGTAACTCTTACTGTAATTGTCACTACTGCTTGAAATGTAACTATCAATATGTATTTCAGAACGAAGATAATTCTCAATG